ATTTTTTTCTTCAAATCCAAAAATTTCTCTTTTTTTATAGATAGGTCGTCGATTCGGCATTGGATAAAAAAGGGCAGGGTGCCCCTTTTTCTAGTAAATAGTTCAAACCATTTTATCGATATGAGTGTTCTATATCAGATAAATTCTACATTTAGTAATTTCCCGTTTAAAGCATTTAGGTACTAATACTAAATATAGTTGTAGAAAGAGTACCTCTTTTTGCCTGGACTTCAAGCAGTTTAGCTTTAACCGTGTTAATAGTCTCACATTATTGGTTTATAGAGAATCAAAGTTGATTTACCAATGAGTCGCGAAATGCTATGGTTCTTCCATATGATTTCTGAATTTATTCAGAAGTAATTCGTCGAGATCGTGCACTCTTTTCTTATTTATCCGAAAAATACTCAAAAATATTCTAAAGTGCAGCCGGATAGATCCAATCTATTCTTGAAATAGACAACTCGCACACACTCCCTTTCCAAAAAAAATCAAAACACCAACCACTACAGTTAGATTTATTAGATTTGTTGCTAAAATATCGGTATTAAGCCCGAAACTGCCAGCGGATGGCCAGTGAGCTAAAAAAACGAAAGAATGGGTTACATTTTTCATATGCTCTCCTCTTATAGATAGGACAAACAAAGAACAAAGTTTTTCGATCACTTACTTCGCTCGCCCTTTTTTGATCGGTTTTTTTAATGCAAATAGATTCAATCTAGTAATTTCTTTTAGATTAAGTCTTAGGTCTTCTTTGACCTGTGAAAGACCTCCTTTGTTGAAATGTTCCGTTCCCAAAATTCCTAAAATAAAAGGAAAAAAACTTTCCACTTTCCTAAACTAAGGACGGGAAGGAAGAAGGCGAGCATATCTTCTAAATTAATCATACTCAACTCAGCCCGTCCTGGGGTGGGATATTGTCTATCCCGATAAATAGCTAATTCCAGCAGTAATAAATAGGAGTAAATAAAATAAAGTATTGATATAATTGGAATTGCAGAAGCAAATACCCATTTAACTAAAAAAAGAAAAAAGTATCTAATCGAAAGAGCTTATTTTATTTGTTAGGATTAAACAAAAGGGTTCGCAAATAAAAGCGCTAGTGCCACAACTAGTCCATAAATTGTTAAAGCTTCCATAAAAGCTAGACTAAGCAATAAAGTACCTCGTATTTTACCTTCTGCTTCTGGCTGTCTCGCAATACCTTCTACAGCTTGTCCTGCAGCAGTACCTTGACCAACTCCAGGCCCAATAGAAGCAAGCCCTACGGCCAATCCAGCAGCAATAACAGAAGCAGCAGCAATTAGTGGATTCATGGTGAGTTCCTCGTGTCAAAAAAAAAAATGGTTAAGGATACAATCAACCAAGAAATTCTTACTTCTAAGCTCTATTGGGGAGAAGTATACTTCATAAGCTCTATCTCTATTGGGGAGAAGTAACTAAAAAAATACAAATTGAAATTATAATTTCAATTGTCCGAACTACATAGAAGGGAATTCCATATCTCGGATTAGATAATGAATCTAACCTAGGAATATATAAGACCCTATATACATTTGTTTCTTCTATTTTGTTTGCGTATTTTTCTATTGACTCGGATTCTAAAATCATTGCTTAACGCGGAAAACCGCACAAAAGATGACTCCACCCCACTTCTAGACATTAAGGATATATAGTATAGATCTAGTCTGACTCCACCCTCCCTCCTTACTGCATCTATACTTTGACAATTCCATAATCATAATATAGTCTATTTTCTCTCCTACAACTCTAGGTTGTATATTCATACGCATTTCTAACTATTCTATTTTTTTTGCAACCAAGCGGATTATCTGGAACCATGCATGAATTGAGCTAAGCTGAAAAAACAAAAATACTATTTCCAAAACTAGTCAATTCAATGATGACCCTCCATGGATTCACCTATATAGGCTGCGGCTAATGTTGCAAAAATAAGAGCTTGAATACCGCTTGTAAATAATCCAAGAAACATGACAGGTATAGGGACTACTAAGGGGACTAAAGAAACAAGAACAACAACGACTAATTCATCCGCTAATATATTCCCGAAAAGTCGAAAGCTAAGCGATAATGGTTTTGTGAAATCCTCTAGGATGTTAATTGGTAAAAGGATTGGGGTTGGTTTAATATATTTCTCGAAATAGCTCAATCCTTTTTTGCTAAGACCCGCATAAAAATATGCTGCTGACGTGAGTAAAGCTAAAGCAACAGTAGTATTTATATCATTCGTGGGCGCTGCTAATTCCCCATGGGGTAACTCTATAATTTTCCAAGGTAAAAGAGCACCCGACCAATTCGAAACAAAAATAAAAAGGAACATAGTTCCAATAAAGGGAACCCAGGGACCATATTCTTCTCCAATCTGAGTTTTGCTCAAGTCTCGAATAAACTCAAGGACATATTCAAAGAAATTCTGACCGTCGGTCGGGATGGTTTGTGGATTACGAACAGCTATGACAACTGAACCTAACAAGATAGTAATTACGACCCAAGAAGTGATGAGTACTTGGGCATGAATTTGGAAACCTCCTATTTGCCAATAGAAGTGTTGGCCTACTTCTACACCCGATATATCGTATAACCCCTTGAGTGTTTTAATGGAACAAGGTATAATATTCATATTGTCCTCTGATAAAAATTGAACTTCAAAAAAGGAATTCTTTTGATTCAACCATCTCTTTCTCAACTCAGCAACTTGAAGTATTAATCTTATATTTAGGATACCAAGAAAGCACATCAGATCATAATATATATCAATACCCTCTAATATATATCAATATTCCCCTTCTTTTTTCTATGCAAAACAAAAAAGAATAGTAAGTGATTCCATAAATCTACGCAGTTGCCCAAGAATTCACTATTCTTCTTAATCAATTATTTCTTATATAGAGAGAACGTCCTTCACAAATAGCAAATACTAATTTGTTAAGAATCAATCGAATTGAAGTCATAGTGTCATCGTTGGCTGGAATCGATATATTCGCGAGATCCGGGTCGCAATTTGTATCGACTAAAGAAATAGTAGGAATCCCCAAAATGGCACATTCCCGAAGAGCTATATACTCTTTTTGCTGATCAAGGACGATCACAATGTCTGGCAATCTCGTCATATATTTGATCCCGCCGAGATATCTTTGCAAGGTGGATAATTTTCTCTTCAAGATTGCCACATCTCTTTTTGGGAGATGTTGGAATTTTCCCATTTTTTCTTCTGCTCTTAAATCTCTAAATTGAGAAAGTCTAGTTTTCGTAATCGACCAATTAGTTAACATACCACTGAACCACTTTTTATTAACATAATGACAACGAGCCCTTATTGCAGCTGATGCTACTAAATCCGTTGCTCTTTTTTTTGTGCCAACAATTAAGAAACTTTTTCCCTGACTTGCTGCATCAAAAACTAAATCACAACCTTCTGATAAAAAACGAGCCGTTCTAGCGAGATTTATAATATGAGTACCTTTACGCTTTGCCGAAATGTAAGGGGCCATTTTAGGATTCCATTTCTTAATACCATGACCAAAATGAACTCCTGCTTCTATCATCTCTTTCAAATTGATGTTCCAATATCTTCTTGTCATTTTTTCCACACTTCCCTTTGATTTTTTCTTTTTTTTTTCATCCTACCATTCCATTACGGAATTTTATTCTTTTTGAAGATTAAGAAAGATCCGAAATAGCTTGAAATAAATAATAATTGTTCCGAAGGAACCTTCCCTTCTACTGAGAGTTGGCCATTGATACATTGTATAAACATAACCTTAAATGTATTAACCGACTTCTTTTACTTATTTTAAAATTTTAAATAAAAATATAAAATTTGACCTCTTAGTGTTCTAAGTTCAAAATTCTAGTAAAGTAAAAAAATCTGCTTTATGTATCCTTAAATCGTATAAATGGGGGTAAATGGGAGTTCTGATGTCTCATAGAAATTGTTTGTTACGTCAGAATCTGAAGAAACTAATTCTGTATGGAGAAACAAAAAATCTCTCATTTCCGACGCGAATAGATTTTGTTTTTGAATTTCGAAATAAAGGTTCTTGTCTTGTGGGGAACGATGCACAAATTTTAGGAATCCGGTACCAACAGGTATAATCCCCCCCAGAACTACGTTTTCTTTCAACCCTTTCAACCAATCAATGCGACCTCGTAGGGCAGCTTTTGCTAAAACTCGAGCAGTTTCTTGAAAACTTGCTTCAGATATGAAACTTTGGGTATTCAGGGAAGCCCTTGTTATTCCCAATAAGATTGCCCGATAATAGATCGATTCATCCAAAGCTCGCCCTGCTCGTTCCGCTCGCAATAGTCCGATTAATTCCCCAGGTGAAAAAACATTAGACATTCCATCTTCGGAAACCCGCACTTTTGATGTTACTTGGCGTATAATAATCTCTATATGTCTATTATGAATTTGTACCCCTTGGGATCGATAAACCTTTTGGATTTTATTAACCAAAGAGATACGACTTTGGGCTATGGTTAGCTCAGCTCCAATCAAGAATCCCCAGGGGACCCCAAGAATTCTTGGTATACGCTCATTCCAATCCTCAATTCTCCTTTCGAGATTCGGGGATAATGAATCAATTGAACGCGCTTCAAAGATTTGTTCCACTTTTGGAAGACCTTGCGTTATGTCACTAGATCTCGATTTTTCATATATAAACGTAACTAACCTATCCCCCTTGTAAAGGATTTCTCCATAATGACCATTAACAGTTGCTCCTGTAGTGGCCAAATAAGGTTTAGCTGCTCTTATAACAAAGGAATCCATATTAACAATGAAAATTTGACCAGATTTTTTTATGTGCGATTTAAATAGACATACATTTTCAAAAATAAATTGTCCAAGGTGAATTATTGCTGATGTCTCTTCCCAAGAATCATGATGGATAAAGCGACAATTCAAAAGTAATGGATCCAACATTATGTTACTATCGAAATTCGAAATCCTTTGATTTTCATCTATTAAAGAGTATTTAAGTCCTTGAAGTACTTGGAAGGTTTGTTTCAAATTTGCAAGGAACAAATATTTTTTTAACAGGATCTTATTATACGTTAGTAAATAGTAAGATGAATAAAAATTCGATATACTAGGTACAATAACGCCTAAGGGTCCAAAAATTTCTTGAATAGGAATTCTAGGATTCAATTCTTTTATCGCATTGGGATGTTTTAAATTCTTGAATAAACCAATTTGAGAACAGTTGGATGCCGACAAAATCATCAAAGGTTGGTATTCTTTATTTCGATTCAACAATGTGCCAATAGCTTCTTGATGTTGGCTAAGTGATTCAATCTTCGCCTTGGAATAAAAGGAATTGATATTGGTGCGATCTAACCTATTATGGGGAATCGGTCCTGCACTTGTCCTATCATACCTTTTTCGTGTATATGAAATAGTGGACTTGACTAACTCAATTCTTAGGAAATCGCGAATAAGGTCATTTGCTCTTACCTCAACAAGGGAAGCACCAGCCTTCTCTTTTTCTTCTTGTTCCCAATTCACTACTAAGCAAGTTCTAACAAATTGACTATTTGTGTGATAAATTCTTTGAGTTAACTTGCTATTTTCATGAGAAATAAAATTGACAAGTCGAAGTTGGAGATTATCTTCTTCTTGCAAGAGATCCTGTGGGAAAAGTGTTGCTAAATTTCTCCCTTCGTCCATTTCATATGCGACTGCAGGGCGAACGAAAACAAAATACTTTTCCTTGCTCTTGAGAATTTTTTTTCGTTGAACATAGACCCAATTTTTCCTTTTTTTTGATTCCTTAGAATATTTTTTTTTTCTTTCTGGTGGTATCAAACAGCCACCTAATACCTTATCTGCCTCTTCAGGAAAATGAATATCTCCGGAAAATATTTTGAGTTCTGTATGGCTTTTTTTTCTCCTCACTCGGACCAGTCCACCTAGTCGACTTCTTGTATTTTTTGTGAGTTGTGTATTCACTCCAATAATACTATTGTCAAGTACCTTTAGGTATGAAGATCTCGGCAAGATATGCAGTTCTTGAAGAATGAAAAAAAACCGATCCACTTCTTTTTGGTATTTTAGACTAAATTCTTTTGTTCCTCGATGCTCAATCAAACCCTCTTTTTTTAAGATAGAATCTTCCTCTGGACTATCGTATTCGTCCTCGGAGTCTTCTTCTAAATCTTCCTCTAAAGTCCCATATTTGTCCTCTGAGCTTTCCCCGGGGTTCCCATATTCGTCTTCTGAGTCTTCCTCTAGAGTTCCATATTCGCCCTCTCGGGTCCTATATTCGTTCTCTGGGCTTCCATATTCGTCTTCTGAGTCTTTCTCTAAAGTCCTATATTCGTTCTCTGGGTTCCCATATTCGTTCTCTGGGCTCCCATATTCGTCTTCTAGGATTTCATATTCGTATTCGCCCTCTCGGGTCCTATATTCGTCTTCTAGGGTCTCATATTCGTCTTCTAAGTCTTCCTCTCGAGTCCTATATTCTTCCTCTAGGGTCCTATATCTAAATTTAACAATTCCCGAACCCTTTTTATCTTTTCTGTATTGTGGATCGTCAAAATAAGCAAAAATAGTATTTCTACGTAAAACACCCATAAAGGGTATTTCAATCGAAATCCCCAAACAGGATATTAGTTCTTTCTCTTGTTCTTGATGGTATTGTAATGGAATGACGAACCTATTTCTTCGCTTTTTTGCCAACAAATCCGAATTATCTTGAAAAATAGAAGGATAGATCAAATTCCAATGGCCGTTGGCCATGATTCGATCCGACCTTGAATAATCAAAAATTTCCCTGTCTTTTTTACCATAAGTATTCATTTGATCTTGATCCTTGTGGAGTGAAAAAGACGCTATACTGGATCTGCATATACTTACTGACAATATCCATAAATGGCTTGTTTTTGGTAATCGACGAAGATTACCATATTGATATTCGGGCGCATGGTAAACATCAGTACTCCAGTGCATTTCGCCGTCTGATTCGGAATAAATATGCTTTTGTACCCTTTCTTTAAAATGTAAAGTGGACGTTCCGGCACGAATCTCCGCAATTACTTGTTCGGATTTTACATATTGATCATTTTGCACTAGAATCAAGCTTTTTGAGGGAATACTCACACTATATAGAATATCCTGACTCTGAATAGTTACATGCAAGTCTATATAACATAGAAAAGCAGGCTGTCCATGGCGGGTACGTGTGGGGTGAACCAAATTTTCAGTGAATTGGATTTTTCCATTCGAAGGGGATCGTACAAGGTCGGCAGTACCCCCTGTGAATACTCCGCCAGTATGAAAAGTTCTTAATGTTAGTTGAGTCCCGGGCTCCCCAATTGATTGACCCGCAATAATACCTACGGCTTCTCCCAATTCTACGAGATCACTATGAGTAGGACTCCGGCCATAACATAATTGACAGATCCAAGAAGTGCTTCGGCAGGTAAAGGGGGTTCTAATATATATTGGTTGTGCTCGAAATGGTTGTGCTCGAAAGGCAGTTATGAATCGATTCACTAATCCAATTCCGATATCTTGATTTCGAGCGGCAATGCATCGTGAACCGATATATATATCGTCTGCTAATACACGACCAATTAGTGTTTGGGCAAAAAGTTTTTCCGTCATCCCATTTTGAGGACTCACAGAAATACCTCGGATAGTACCACAATCTCTTCTACGCACAAGAATATGTTGAACTACTTCAACAAGTCGACGTGTAAGATATCCAGCATCTGCTGTTCGTACAGCAGTATCTACAACCCCTTTGCGGGCTCCATAGCAGGAAATTATATATTCTGTCAAAGAAAGCCCCTCGCGTAAATTGCTTTGAATAGGTAAATCAATCATTTGTCCTTGAGGGTCTGCCATTAATCCTCTCATACCTACTAATTGGTGTACCTGAGATGCATTTCCTCTGGCTCCTGAAAAAGACATTAGATAGACTGGATTAGAAGGATCCGTTATCCGAAAATTCGAATTCATTTCTTGTTTCAAATATTCACTTGTCGCATACCATATCTCAACGGATTGGCGTAATTTTTCTACCGCGTGTATAGCCCCATAATAATAGTGTTTCTCCAAAAGAAAACTTTGTTGCTCTGCGTCTTGGACTAACCATCCCTTAGAGGGTATTGTTAAAAGATCCTCGATTCCTAACGAAATCGATGTAGTAGTGGCTTGATGGAAGCCCAGAGTCTTTAGTTGATCCAGTATATGGGATGTATATCCCATTCCGAAATGATCTATTAATCTGCTAATAAGTCGTTTCATACCAGTTCCGTCTATCTCTTTATTATGAAAGACCAGATTGGCCCGTTCCGCCATACATAAGTACCCCCTTTTCGGCTGAGTAGGATTCGACAATTGCTGAGTAGGATTCGACAATGGGCCTGAGTCAGTGATTCGAAAATTTAATTAACTTCATTTCCTTAATCTCAATCTGGATTCGCGTGGCAAAAATGATGATACTATGGAAATCGGAATGCCCCCCAAAAGGGGAGGGGCATCGCCGAATCTAACTTCCTTGTTTAGATAATGTATGAATAGGCCTGACTAAATCCTTGTATGGCTTCCTCTATTTCTCTATAAAAAGAAATATGACCAAGAGTGGTTCGAATGTATATAGAACGAATTTCTTTTTTTCTATTTCCCACTATTAGATAGTGGGCATAAATCTCATGATAAGTCCCCGAAGATTCATATTGAACTTCAATTGGAACTTCTCTTGACCCAATGACGCGTTGATCCAGTTTCCATCGTAGCCACAAGGGACTGTCTAAACTGATTAGTTTCTGTCTATAAGCTCCCAGTGCATCATAAGAACTAGAAAAGTGGGGTTCTTTATCTTTCGTATACTTAGAATTATTATTATTGTAATTTACTTTTTGATTTGGATAGTTTTCGCAACTATTATATCTATTTGCACAAATACCTCGGCGGTTTCCAATCGTTAATACATAAAGCCCGATAAGCATGTCTTGGGTTGGTACGCAAATAGGATCTCCAATAGCGGGAGATAAGAGATTCATATGAGAAAACATAAGTAAACGGGCTTCCGCCTGAGCTTCCAAGGATAAAGGTAGATGAACAGCCATTTGATCCCCATCAAAGTCCGCATTGAAACCCTTACACACTAATGGGTGTAAAGAAATAGTACGCCCCTCTACTAAAGTAGGTTGAAAGGCCTGTATGCCTAATCTATGCAGGGTAGGTGCTCTATTTAATAGTACAGGATGTCCCCGCATAACTTCTTGAAGTATTTCCCATACAATGGGTTCCTTTTCCCAAATTTTCCTTTTAGCAATCCTGACATTAGAAGTAGCGCGTTTCGTGATTAAATCGCGAATTACAAATAGCTGAAAAAGCTTTATTGCTATCTCTAGAGGTAATCCACATTGATGTAATGAAAGCGAAGGACCCACAACAATGACAGAACGCCCCGAGTAATCGACCCGTTTCCCAAGCAGAGTCTCGCGAAACCTTCCCTCTTTACCTTCAATTACATCTGAAAGTGATTTGTATACTTTATTGTGACCATCCCTTATCGGTTGCCCGCGGGACCCACTATCAAGAAGTGTATCCACGGCTTCTTGTACCAATTTTTCCTGGCACATTACTAAATCTGCAGGCGCTAATTCACTTCTTTTTAATAGATAGGCAAGGTTGTTGTTCCGACGGATAACTCTCTTATAAAGTTCATTAATGTCCGAAGTCACTACTTTATCTCCAGACCTATAAACAATGGGTCTCAATTCGGGAGGAAGAACCGGTAATAAGCACAAAACCATCCATTCTGGTTCCACATTTGTTTGAATAAAATGTTTCGCCAATTGCATGCGTCTAATCAAAAAAACTTTTCTTATTCGTCTTTTTCTATCTTCCCATTCATCTCCACTATACCCCTCGTCTTCTAATTCCTTCCATTCGACCAAGGAATTCTCTATAATAATTCGCAAATCCAAATCTGCTAATTGTTCTCTAATAGCACCTGCTCCTGTCGCAATTTCCCGATTTCGAAATGTTGCAAAGCCTGGGGTAGAAAAAAAGGGAGAAATGCTGTGGTTACAGGATGCAATTTCCTCTTCGAATAAACCTCGTAATCGTAAAAAAGTAGGTTTTTTAGTGCTTGGCCTAGCAAAAGAGAAATCGCCGTATACTAGGCCCTCCAACTTCTTAAGAGGTTTATCTAAAAGATTCGCGATATAACTAGGAAGACCTTTCAAATACCACACATGAGTCACGGGACATGCGAGTTTGATGTATCCCATTTGATATCTTCGTATCCGAGAATCCACAAATTCTACCCCGCATTTTTGGCAAAATCTCTCGTCTTCGTTTTCAGCTCCGCTCGCTCGAGAATTGCCACAAGCGCAAATTCCGCTTTTTATGGGTCCAAAGATTCTTTCGCAAAACAATCCATCTTTTTCTGGTTTATCGGTTTTATAATGAAAAGTAGAGGGCCTTGTGACTTCGCCAACGACTTCTCCATTAGGTAGGTTTTTGTTAGCCCAAGCCTTTATTTGTTGAGGGGAAACGAGTCCAATTTGAAGTTGTTGATGTTTATATTGGTCAATCATAAAATAGAAATAAGAAAAGAATTTATATTTATTCCGATCAAATCAAACTTCCTCCCTATTAACCTGGAAGTTCTTCTCAGATACAAGGAAATGATTCAGTTCTAGAGCCAAAGATCGTAGTTCTCGAACGAGCACTCGAAAAGATTCTGGAGGATCCTCGTGATTAGGTATTCGTTTTCCCCAGATCGTAGCATTAAGTATTTCTTGGCGAGCTATAAGATGGTCAGATTTATAAGTAAGTATCTCTTGTAAAATATGAGCAACACCAAATCCTTCTAAAGCCCAAACTTCCATTTCTCCTACTCGTTGTCCCCCTTGCTTGGCTCTTCCTCTAACGGGTTGTTGTGTAACAAGTGAGTAGGGCCCAGTAGAACGCCCATGAATTTTCTCATCAACTTGATGAATTAATTTTAAGATATAGGACTTCCCTATTAGAACAGGTTGTTCGAAGGGGTCTCCTGTTCTTCCATCAAATATTCTGCTTTTTCCCGGGTACTCGGGTTCAAATACCCATGGATTTTTTGTTTCTTTACTAGCTTCATATAATTCTGAAAACACAAGTTTTCTTGAAGCCTCTTGCTCATATCTCTCATCAAAGGGTGCTATTCTATAATGTTTCTTTAGCAGATCCCCCGCTAATCCGAGCGAGCTTTCAAATATTTGTCCCACATTCATTCGGGAGGGTACTCCTAAGGGATTGAAGACCATATCAACAGGTGTTCCATCTTGCAAATAGGGCATATCTTGCCTAGGCAAAATTTTGGAAATGATCCCCTTATTCCCATGTCTTCCGGCTACTTTATCCCCAACTTTGATTTCACGTTTCTGTAAAATATATACACGAACCGTTATGTCGAGGGGGTCCCTCTGGATCCATTTCACGTCGATAACGCGCCCTCTTCCACCTATAGGTAATTTGAGAGAAGTTTCTTTTGAAGTGGATACCTCAAGGCCAAATATGGCCCGTAATAATCCAGCTTCCGCGATATACGACGATTCACTCGCTATCTGAGGCGTTAATTTACCTACTAAAATATCACCTGTTTCTACCCAGGATCCCAACCTAACAACTCCATTTCTGTCCAAATTGCGGAGTAAATGTTCTTCTAGATGTGGTATTTCTTTAGTGATTTTTTCAGCAGAGCCTTGGCTTGTCGTATCCGTCTGAATTTCATATTTCCGGATGTGAAAAGAGGTATAAATATCCTCATATACCAAACGTTCGCTAATTAGTACTGCGTCTTCAAAATTGTAACCTTCCCATGGCATATAAGCTACTAATACGTTTTTTCCTAAAGCAAGTTCTCCCCCAACTGTAGCAGCTCCCTCTGCTAAAATTTGTCCTTTTTTAATGGATTTACCCTGCGGAACCCGGGGTTTTTGGTGCATACAAGTATTTTTGTTAGAGCGACGGTGGTTAACTAAAGGAATACTTATAGTCTTCCCACTACTTGATAAAAGGATCTTATGACTATCAGTAGAAACGATCTTTCCCTCGCGTTCGGCTATAATGGAAACCCTCGAATCTAGAGCTGTTTGGCGTTCCAATCCAGTTCCAACAATGCACTTCTCCGACCGAGAAAGGGGAACTGCTTGGCGCTGCATATTAGAACTCATTAAAGCCCGATTCGCATCATTGTGCTCAATAAAAGGAATGAGAGAACCTCCAATAGAAAAATATTGGAAAGGAAAAATACTTCTAACATGAATCTGTTCCCATGCAATAGTCAGGAATTCTTGACGGTATCTAGCTGGAACAACCTGCTCTTCCTGAATACCTTGATTCAAGGACAAAGAATTTCCTGCTGCTATCATATAATATTCATCTCTATTTGGTGATAGATAAACCACCTGTCTCGCTTTTTTTTTTTTTGCTTTCTCAGCAGATATTTCATAAAACGGACTCTCTATGGATCCCCATAAGTGATCAATTCTCGCATGAATTGCTAAGGATCCAGTAAGTCCAACATTGATTCCTTCGGACGTGTCAATTGGACAAATACGCCCATAGTGACTCGGATGAATATCTCGGCTCCGAAAACTTGCAGTTCTCCCGGTCAACCCTCCAGGACCTAAACAACTCACTTTTCGCCCATGAACAGTTTGTGTCAATGGATTCGTTTGATCAAAAACTTGAGATAACGGATATGTACCAAAAAAGCTCTCATAAGTAGTTATTAATAAAATCGAAGTTGAAGTTGGAGTTACCAAAGTTTGGGGAGTCGGTTTCGATTGACGTATGAATACTCTACGAATAGTTTTTTGAACTGCATGTTGTAAACGACCAAGAGCCAGTCCGAATTGATCTTGTAACAGATCCGCAACCGAACGAATACGTTTATTTTTCAAGTGATTCATATCGTCATCGTCAAGTATACCCGTTCCAAATTTCATTCCAATCAAATGATCCGTAGCGGCCAATACATCTCGTGGTAACAAAAATGTATTGTTCTGAGGTATATCAAGATTAAGTCTCCGATTCATATTTCGTCGACCAATCCTTCCTAATTCACATTTTTGTTGAAAAAATTTCTTTTGTAATTCCTCACATAAGGACTCCGAAAATACCAGGTCCCCACCTACACAAGCAAATTGTTGATAAAACTCCAAAATCGCTTTTTCTTTTGACTCAATCCTCTTCTTCTCCTTAGCATTCGGGAAAGACAAAAAAATTTCAGGGTAGGAAACATTATCTAGAATTTCTCTTAGATTCGAACCCATAGCTGATGATAGAACTAGAATAGATATCTTTTGTTTTCTACTCACGCGAGCCCATATCCTTTCTTTTTTATCAATTGCTAATTCCGATCTTCCTCCCCAATCTGATATTATAGTCCCGGTGTAGATAGAAATTCCCTTATGGTCTAATTCCGAACGGTAGTAAATACCAGGACTTAGCAATATTTGATTGATCACAATTCGGTATATTCCATTTATAATAAAGGTTCCTAAGGAATTCATTATAGGAATGTTTCCAATAGAAATGGTTTGTTTTTGCACATCGAAACCAAAAATTAATCTCGCGGATACATATAATTCGGAAGAATAAGTGAGTGATTCATACACAGCATCCCTTTCTTTTATCGAGGGTTCTAGCAATTGATATCCTTTCGCAAATAATTGAAATGCAATTTCGTGATCTGGGTCTTTAATTGTTGGAAACTTGTCAAGTTCTTCTGCCAAGGCTTGATTAATGAACCTACAAAATCCCTCGAATTGGATCTGACTAAATCCGGGTATTGTGGACATTCCCTCGTTTCCATTCCGGAGCATCTTAATCTTAAGTTTCCTGTTTATCAAAGAAAAATTCCATTATCAGCTCACTCTTCATCAATCCCTATGGATTGATCTAGCAATCATGGAATCTATATTCTGTTTACTGAATCACATGAAATTCTAGGGAACTCCACATACGTATTTCATATATGTATTTCATACATATGAATAGAGACTATTTTGACGAAAGTTCGAGTTTTCCAGGGGAGGGGTACAGATGGAATGAAAATGAATTGATAAAACATTCCTAGAAAAAAATTCTGCTACTTATACTTTCATGATATTCTAATCAGATTGGATGGCAAAGATTTCTCATTTTATCTCCTTTCTATTATTAATGTAATAAAGCCATAATATAATAAATACACTAGAAAGTTTGACTTTACTTCGATTTAGAATAGCGCGCTTACTTTAATCTCAAAAAATAATTTGAGGGTTCTTTTTTATTTCGGAGTAGTAGAATTGCTAGAAAATTTAGGATTTCTTTGTGAAATTCAAAATAAAGTAAGTCCCTTTTTTATTCAAGATATTTAATGCTTTGAAAAATTAAAGCACGATTTCCCATAGACATATGTACATAAGGGGGATCTTTGGATAATAATGCTGTTCGGACCTGCAGTTTACCTATACACAGATTAGGCATAAAGCCATAATATTTTATTATGCCATTAAAAGGAAGGGGGGAGAGAATACCTATTTAAGAGTCGTTCACTACTTAACGGTTCCAATTCGTTCTGAATTTTGCAGCCTGTGACTAGAAATCCACTTTATTCTCCTTTTCCATCTTAATAGAAAGAAACAGAAAGTTTTATTGTATTAACAGTATCCGTTTTAAGATAGAATCTATCGAAGAGAATAATAGAAAGAGGATCAAAAAAAGCAGGAATAAATTTTTTGAAAAAGATTGGAAAAAAGTAAGGGGAATTATATTCCAAATAAAAAAAGGGGGTTTTTGTAAGAAAACGTGCATGAATACTTGCTCTTTTCTCATTTTCGCTCGGATTTTTTGGCGGCATGGCCAAGCGGTAAGGCAGGGGACTGCAAATCCTTTATCCCCAGTTCAAATCTGGGTGCCGCCTGATCAATAAAATACTTAGGTTTCTAGTACTGATCGAACTCGAGAAATTAGTACTCCGCATAAGTTTGGGCAAGAGAATAACTAGGCCTGCCGATACTGTGTTTTTAGAATTCATACCAGACCATAGCATAGTTCTATCCTCAAACTAGGGTTTGCTTTGGCGGTAGTGGCCAAAAAAAAGGGTTACCAATAGGGAAGGGATATTGATTCGATTTGAGAATTTAAAACTACGAGGATAAGATGTCAGAAATCTTGGTATCCAAATAAGGGGCATTCCTTTTTTTTTTCAATTTAAGATTGAAGAAGGGGCTCCACGAAGGAATATCAAGACTTCCTAATTATCATACATTATCGTACATCTTATTTTATCTACATACACTTTAAAGTAAGGACTACTTAATTCTAGCCAGAATTAGATTAAATAGGCCGATCCTAAGTTAATTTAGGAGTTGTGTTGTGGATAAAGTCTCTTCATTCTTTCATAGAATGATAGAAAGCAGGGCTGTAGGGTTTAGGTCAAAAATAAATATAGGTAAGGTGGGTATCCAAAAAATATTTATTTGTCCATAATTTTATGGTATACTCGGGTGTCCTTTGCTTATAAAAAAAATATAGTAACAAAAGGAATAAAAAATCTTCCTATTCCCGCTTCTTCTATTCAGTATTTAGGACATCATTCCCGTACTCTTTTTTAAGTAAAAGGGCTATGCTATGTATCATATTTATACTTAATGCTCTCTAATTCTACTGGAATTCCTATAAGAATAAGAATTTGTTAGGAGTAAATTCCTTGAACTGATTGATCCATAGCTTTAGCGTAGAATCCCTTTTTGACTCTGTACCCTTGATTCCACTATGATTATTGATCAATAGTAGAATAATTCCTTCATAGAAATAGGAGACATAATTTAGATGGATATAGTAAGTCTCGCTTGGGCTGCTTTAATGGTAGTCTTTACATTCTCTCTTTCACTAGTAGTATGGGGGAGGAGTGGACTCTAGGGATACTACTAATTGATTGAATAATCAAATTGTTGTATCAACTCTTTTCTTTAATTGATCGTTTTGCATTAATCATTTTGTCAAACGTTATTCTTTAATCTTTTTTTTTTAGTTTTGTTTCACTCCGATAATATAATAGAAAGACTCTAAAGTGTCGTAGAAAAAACTATATGTAGTTCTTTCTACCACACTTTAAGATTCCAACCAGATCCTTTCATTTAAGACTTGGATTTTTTTTATTTAATCCCTTTTGCATTTCTTCAATGATTAATTGGAATTCCAATTAATCATTTTGGCTGACTGTTTTTACATAAATAATAAGTAAAAAAGCAGTAGGAATTAGAATGAACAGTGCAGTAGCAATAAATGCGAGAATATTGACTTCCATAACCTCTTTATTTTTTATTTTCACAATAACTCGGGATATAATCCCATGGGGAGGAAAAAGGGGTATCCTATAAATTCAAGGGTAGAGCTTGCAGTCTGATAATACTGAATCAATTCAATATTATGAATATCGGATCTATCAAATCAATTCATAGTTGAGAGGGGAATACTATAACATAGGAAGACCCTTTATCCATATTAAGACCAAAATCAAATGGTTTTTTTTGATTGAATTAGGAATTCCCTCTTTTCTTTTTTTAATCCTTTTCTCCTTTTTCTTTTCTATACCTCTAACCCATGATCTTTCTTATCTTAATCTTATCCAATTTCCCTTCCTTTTTATTATAGTTATACATACAATTATGTATGTATGTATTATATGACCCACTTTCTATGGGTCACATGGACATCCAAATAAGCAGTAGAACTGACATGGGGAAAAGAGATCTTAAATAAAAAGGGAATAGTATTTATGTATGGATTCCGGTAAAATACCGGTATTCTATATCATAATCATATGTGTGTCTTTCTTTATCGATCGGGAGTAGTGAAAAAAAAATTCCTATACGCTTCCCCTCCCTCTTTAATGAGAGATGCAAAATAAAAAAGCGAAGTAAGGGTGCCTTATGGCTATGGGTATTTGATCTTGCTCCCTCCCCCTTTTTTCATGGAAAAAGGAAATATGAATTTATCCATTCATTAAACCCTAGTTCGGGACTGACGGGGCTCGAACCCGCAGCTTCCGCCTTGACAGGGCGGTGCTCTGACCAATTGAACTACAATCCCCGCGGGATGTATGGCATACCTATTCTTAAATAGAACCATAAGAAGATTCGCTTCGTCTCACTACTCTAAGAAATAGACGAATCATATGCTACATACCTACATATTATATGCGGGTATAGTGAGAGCGATATACCTAGTATGTCGTACTTTTTTATCACTAAAAATGGATAATAATCCACCCTTCAATAAGAAAAAAGAAAAACTCTTTTGTTTGTAAGAAAGGAATGAGAGAGATATGGGTTATAAATAAAATTTCTCCCTTTTTTCTTTATCTTTTATTTGTATAGATCAGATCAGACATTTTATTTTATGGAAGAAAAACAAAAGGATTTAGTTCATATTCACGAAGTCCTAGATTTTTGGGCCGAGCTGGATTTGAACCAGCGTAGACATATTGTCAACGAATTTACAGTCCGTCCCCATTAACCGCTCGGGCATCGACCCAGGAAGAATTTATTCTAGGGTTTTTGATAATCTATGATTAACCTCCTTTCAAAATACTCCCTACCCCCAGGGGAAGTCGAATCCCCGCTGCCTCCTTGAAAGAGAGATGTCCTGAACCACTAGACGATAGGGGCATCACTAGACGATAAGGCCATATACAACCGCTCGTGATTATACTATAATCATATTATGAGCAGTTTTTTGGAATTGTCAATATACTCGAAAAGTATAACTAGATCCAAAGTAAAGAGTTTTTCCTAATTTTCTGTTATGTTTTCATCTAGGAGTTTTTTGAGTTGCTGATTAGATTAATTCATGGATCATCCCCTACTTTATTAGGGAAATTCATTTAAAGGGTATAGAATAAGAATGGATTACTAAATAGGAATTCTATATCCATATTAGTTCAGTACAGGTAGTTATTTGATTGATCTAAGATGAAAAAGAGTCCAATTTCATTTCTTTTTTGCAATTTACATTTGGTGCTTTATTTAGTGTTCAGAACAAAAATGCATGCATCCCGCACTAAGTCATAAAATTCTATAAAAAATAGAGAAAGTTTCAAAAAAAAAAGAAAAAAGTGAATGAATTTTAGTAGAAAAGTATTCCATCAGATTCGAACCGATGACTTACGTCTTAGCACGGCATTACTCTACCACTAATTTTAAAAGCCCTTTATCGGATTTGAACCGATGACTTATGCCTTACCATGGCATTACTCTACCACTGAGTTAAAAGGGCTTTTTATTTAATTCAAAAATTTGACACTTTGATTTCCCGTTATGGGTCTACTGCATAATGTACATATTATATGTATAGATAGAGATATTATGTAGAGATTATATATGTATATATTGATATATAGAAGTTTAGTCATGGCGAGGTTCAAAATCTTGCGAGCTCAAAATATTGAGAAAAATAAGAAAATATTTCATATTCTCTCTTATAACTTGCACAAAACTAAAGTAGAGGTTTTTTTATATAATAAAATACGTGAAGAAAGAGTGGACACAATAAAAAAAACCATACCCTACATAACTTAACTCTTCCTGGTTCAGGGTTTTCTGTTTCCGAAGACTAGTAAAATAGGCGGATTCTGGAACCCTAAGAATTAAATTACCCAATATGATTCGTGGAAGGAACATTTGGTAATGGTCTTGATACTCTCTGTTTTTTTTTATGCGTTCTTAGTTCTATTTTGATTCTTTTAAACAAGAATCTAATAAAATAGAATTGAGTGAGTGGAAAAAAGGAGAGAGAGAGGAAAGTGGTAAATGGAGAGAATCGACTAAGCAGAGACTTTTAGGATCTTCTTTACATCAGGTAAATCTGTCGGTCCTGTCCGTTTTTTCTTTAACTGATGACTCTTTGTTTCTTACTTCTATCAAGCCATAGGGAAGGAAAGTCTATGATGCATTTTTAAAAAGCATCTCACTCTTTCTCTACGACTCGTACTTAATGATAAGTGGGGGAAGGAAACATCTTCCATAATTTTTTTGTTTAGAATTGAACAAAAAAGAAAAGGAAAAAAGGAATTTATAGGGACAGTCTTATCGCCTAGAAGTACCAATCGCTCAGTGTCATGAACCTTCTCCATCTGATTCAATAAGGGGGAATTAGCCTCCTTCTCCATCCAATGGATATCCTTGACAAAGGGTACTATTTATATCATAATCTACATGTAGCGGGTATAGTTTAGTGGTAAAAGTGTGATTCGTTCTATTAATAACGGAATTTGAAATGAGATACTTAAAGGCATCTTTAAGTTTTTTATATTCCGATGAAAACTTTAGTTCTTATAAAGGATTTAATCCTTTTCCTCTCAATAGCATATTGAGGAAGAATATAAATTCTCGCGATTTGTATCCAAAGACTAATTGAAATTGCATCCAAAATAGAAATTAGATTAGGAGTACAGAGTCGCGAAGCATAATTTTGCATTGGAGTAATTATTCCCATTTTTAAAATATGAGTAAAGGATCTATGGATGAAGATACTAAAAAGTTTATTTCCAATCGTAACTAAATCTTCTTTTGTTAAAAAAGGAATAAGGAAGCCAAATAGCTAAAAAACGATAGTTTTGGTTTACTAGAACCATCAGCATATTGTTTCAGCTCGGTGGAAACCAAATTCTTTTCCTCGAGGATCTCTTGAATGAAATTAGGGAACGAAGTAAGTAGATTAGATGGATTTAGATCGAAGTTCTATTTCCTACTCTATAAGGATCATCTAGAAAGCAGAGAGCTTTGGTTCCATTCAAATAGAAAAGCTGACATAGATGTTAAGTGGTGAGAATATCCATAAAGGAGCCGAATGAAATCAAAATTTCATGTTCGGTTTTGAATTAGAGACGTTAAAAATAATAAACCAGCGTCGACTATAACCCCTAGCCTTCCAAGCTAACGATGCGGGTTCGATTCCCGCTACCCGCTCCATTCTCTATCTCTATAAAAATAAAAGGAGTATTCTTTTTGTCTAGACATGGTAAAGGCCTGTATTCAACCTTCTTTGTCAACCAGTTTTTGGTACTCTCGAGCGGAGTAGAGCAGTTTGGTAGCTCACGAGGCTCATAACCTTGAGGTCACGGGTTCGATTCCCGTCTCCGCACTTAGCAGTCTGTATAAAAGGACTCTTCTATTTCTCTAGATATGGTAGAGGGTTGGGTGGTATCCAACTTTTTTTTATTCATTAGTTCCCGGCCCTAGAGGGAAAAATTGAGCAGTTTGCGAAGGCACTTGCCCCCAGAACGCGCAAGGCTCCTCCCGACTCTGCATAAAAGAAAAATGAAATGAAAGAAAGGCACAGTCTACTTTTTCCTTCCGGCTCCGTAGCGTCCCCCTTTTTTGAGTGGGATGCAAAGGAAGGATAAGATAGTAAGGGCTAGACTAACACCTACTTAAATACTTAATTGAATATTAAGTAGTTAAACAGTCAACTAGACTAAACTTTTTATCGTAGTACTTTACTAAATTAAGGGGGCGAGCGGCGGGAATCGAACCCGTATCTTCTCCTTGGCAAGGAGATGTTTTACCATTGAACTACGCTCGCTACGCTATATATTTTATAGCGTATATCCGCTTGGGTCGACCGTCTATGTCTGGGTCGACCGTTTCGTTTCATTTTCTATTTATTATATTAGAGTTTTCCTTTTTTTATTGTCTGTCAATGAATATTCTAAAATGAATATTCTAATGGGAATGGAATTTCATAATACTGAAAGAGAAGAGGTAGCAATTCGGAACGCAAATTGCGTTTTAATTTTAATGCGTCTCACTATTCGAATGTTTTCGAAGAAATGCCCTTTTTCTTTATTTTGTACCTGGCTACTAAATACTAACCAAATTTAAGAAATGAGAGAATTCAGAATAGCTACGAGAAAGACTAGTCCAATCCATAATGATGTACCGGAAAATACAACGTTTTTATTATTTGACCAACCATCAGGAGAAGCAAATACAAGGGGTACACTAATTACTAAGACTGAGGAAGTCGCAATTAATGCAAAAACAGCTAATTGGAAAGCAATAGTCATATTTCTAATCCTCCAAACTACCATCAAATAAAGTTGACTACATATTTGATCCCTCGCTTAATCAAAATTGTAAAAAAATACAAGAAGTAGGAGGGGTTTAATCATGAATCCATTGATTCTTCTCTTTAATTAAAACTTATTTTTACTTACCGCTTTTTTTATTTGGATATGGGGGTGAGGAGAGGGGATTTAGTCTTTATTTCACAAATTTCACAAGCGAGTATAGCGGATCATGTATCCGTGTATACAGTATACAGAGATATGTCGAAAAGGGACTTGCATCTGAGATCTTTCTAGAGGTTAGTAGATCTTTTTATATGGCTATGTTCTATTTGTAGGAGTAAAATAGAGATTAGGCTGTGGAGAGATGGCTGAGTGGTTGATAGCTCCGGTCTTGAAAACCGGTATAGTTCTAGGAACTATCGAGGGTTCGAATCCCTCTCTCTCCTTTTGCTTATTGAATATGTTTGTTTCTTTAATTTTTTTTCTTTATTCTGTCTCTTATCTTTCTTTCATAAAAAGGAACGAATGGCTCGGCTAGATGGAATAACCGAGCCAGAACAGAAAAAAAAGAAAACATTAGAACAGGTATAAATAAAAAAATCTTAGTTAAGAGGGTTCATGTAAAGAACAGGTTCCAAATCACGATCGATCCCCTTTTCAAAACCTGCAGCAGCAGCTCGAGCTCTTCCTGCATGCCACAAATGGCCCACAAAAAAGAAGAATCCTAGAACAAAATGAGAAGTCGATAACCAACTTCTAGGAGAGACATAATTAACTGCATTGATCTCGGTAGCTACGCCACCCACAGAATTTAAAGAGCCTAAAGGAGCGTGGGTCATATATTCTGCTGAACGTCGTTCTTGCCAAGGTTGTATGTCTTTTTTCAACCTACTCAAGTCCAAACCGTTGGGGCCCCTTAGAGGTTCTAACCATGGAGCGCGAAGGTCCCAAAAACGCATAGTTTCCCCTCCAAAGATAACCTCCCCAGTTGGGGAACGCATTAGATATTTACCTAAACCTGTGGGTCCTTGAGCGGATCCGACATTAGCTCCAAGACGCTGGTCTCTAACTAGAAAAGTAAATGCTTGAGCTTGAGAAGCTTCTGGCCCGGTGGGTCCATAAAACTCACTCGGATAAGCCGTATTATTGAACCATACAAAACAACAAGCGATAAAACCAAAGAGAGATAAAGCAGCTAAACTATAAGACAAGTAAGCTTCTCCAGACCATACAAATGCACGGCGAGCCCATGCGAAGGGTTTGGTTAAGATATGCCAAATTCCGCCAAATACACAAATGAAGCCCAACCATACATGCCCACCAATTATATCTTCTAAATCATCCACACTAACAATCCACCCTTCTCCCCCAAAAGGAGATTTTAGTAAATAACCAAATATAACACTGGGGCTAAGGGTCAAATTGGTAATTTTTCTTACATCTCCCCCCCCAGGGGCCCAGGTATCATATACACCGCCAAAATAAAGAGCCTTGAGTACTAGAAGAAAAGCACCTAGACCTAACAAAATTAGGTGAATACCCAAAATTGTAGTCATTTTATTTCTATCTTTCCATACATAACCAAAAAATGGAAAAGATTCTTCAAGAGTCTCGGGTCCCAGAAGCGCGTGATAAATGCCACCGAAACCTAAGACTGCGGAGGAAATTAGGTGAAGTACTCCAGATACAAAGTACGGAAAAGTATCTAGAACTTCTCCCCCTGGCCCTACTCCCCAACCTAGAGTAGCTAAGTGTGGAAGTAAAATTAACCCTTGTTCATACATGGGCTTTTCTGGTACGAAATGAGCCACTTCAAATAGGTTCATTGCTCCGGCCCAGAATACTATTAATCCGGCATGGGCTACGTGAGCTCCAAGTAGCTTACCGGACAAATTGATAAGTCTGGCATTCCCAGCCCACCAAGCAAAGCCTGTGGTTTCTTGGTCACGACCAGCTAAAACGAAAGTTCCATTAAAGAGCGTTTCCACGTGGTAGAACCTCCTCAGGGAATATAAGATTTTCATGAGGCTGATCCTGAGCTGCCATCCAAGCACGAATACCCTCGTTTAAAAGAATATTTTTGGTGTAGAAAGTCTCAAATTCAGGATCTTCCGCTGCACGGATTTCCTGGGAAACAAAGTCATAGGCACGTAAGTTCAGAGCCAGGCCAACTACGCCAATAGCACTCATCCATAAACCGGTGACGGGTACAAATAGCATAAAGAAATGTAACCAACGTTTATTGGAAAAAGCAACACCAAAGATTTGGGACCAAAAGCGGTTAGCAGTAACCATTGAATAAGTTTCTTCAGCTTGAGTTGGGTTAAAAGCGCGGAAGGTATTTGCACCATCACCGTCCTCAAATAGAGTGTTTTCTACAGTCGCTCCATGAATAGCGCATAGCAGAGCCGCACCTAATACTCCGGCAACTCCCATCATATGAAATGGGTTCAACGTCCAATTATGAAATCCTTGGAAGAAAAGGATGAATCGAAATATCGCTGCTACCCCAAAACTCGGCGCAAAGAACCAACCGGATTGCCCCAGTGGATAAATAAGGAATACAGAAACAAAAACAGCGATTGGGCCAGAGAATGAGATTGCATTATAAGGCCGCAATTGAACAGATCGAGCAAGTTCAAATTGGCGTAACATGAAACCTATTAGTGCAAAAGCCCCGTGGAGAGCTACAAAAGTCCATAGACCGCCTAATTGACACCAACGAGTAAAATCTCCTTGTGCTTCCGGCCCCCATAGTAGCAGCAAAGAGTGTGCTAAACTATTGGCAGGGGTAGAAACTGCTGCGGTTAAGAAATTACAACCTTCCAAATAGGAACTAGCCAATCCATGGGTATACCAAGAAGTTACAAAAGTTGTCCCTGTAAACCAACCCCCTAAAGCGAAATAAGCACAAGGAAAGAGCAATAGGCCGGACCATCCTACAAAAACGAATCGGTCCCTTCGTAACCAGTCATCCATAGTATCAAATAGATCATTTTCTTCTTTAGGAACTCTACCAAGGGCTATAGTCATAGTGATCCTCCTATTCAATTACTTCAACCATTTCCGAGCACCTCCTGTCACTTCCAAGGCATATGATAGTTTTCTTATCTGTGGACGATTTGTTTCTCGTTCAATGCCCTTTTTCAATGGTCTCGAAGATAGAAATTTTTTATTTTTATCTATGGAGTCACAACCGAGGTCGTGGTAAATCCATGAATTTGATTCGGTTTGTTTTTCTTATACTATAGAAATCAACATTTCAATTCAGCATTATTCCATGACCCCTACTTTAAAAGCCTATCTTTTAACTTTTAAGGGAAAAATGAAAATAAAAGTAACTCCTCTATTCTCGTTTCCTCTCTATTTCATGGGTGGAAGAACAAAAATAGAGGATTCTTAAAAAAAATGGATTTTCGAAATCTATTTTTATGTGTAGCGGAAAGGAGTTGCGATTTCTTCTTATTCCTATAGAACATCTAGTAACAAGAATATGAAATCGTAAATAACAAAAAATTCTTGTCTTGCGCGGTCTAAGTCTAAGGAAATACAAAAAATTCGCTTATACAATTTCATCTACATCGAATTTATATATCAGAATAGCGGATAGAGGCAGCATTCAAGGAGTCAGATCTACTTACTTTATGGTTCTTTCCAATTTTCTGTTAGGTTTGATAAGAACCCTTTTTTGCTTTCTTGATAAATAATCGACAAAAAAAAGCGTTTTTTCTTTTTTATATAACCTGCTTGTTTTATTATAACAAGTCCTATAGAGAAATGCCCGCTAAAGATAAAATCTATCTCATTCTCTCTCGGCCAATATCAATTTTTAGAAAGAAAAAACAACAATTTTCTTCTTTTTTTATTAACATTAAGAAAAAAGAATATAACTAAAATGGAATTGGCAATATAATTTTTATATACTTTTGAAAGAAAAAAAAAAGGTTTTTTGCAATCATTATTTCTTGTCTCTATCATATCACGGAAACCTTTGGATTTGGAATGGGGAGAGATGGCTGAGTGGACTAAAGCGGCGGATTGCTAATCCGTTGTACAATTTTTTTGTACCGAGGGTTCGAATCCCTCTCTTTCCGCTCCCTCGGATCATTTGGGACTTTCGAATTGGAAAGAATTCTGACCCCCGGATTTTCTCATAGATAAATGTACGAAACAAATCCAATTTGTAAGAAAAAATTCAAAAAAAAAATGGAATTTTTACTCCTCGCGCCCAGGATTCCGTCCTGGGTCATTGGATAAGAATCCAAAGATAAAGAGGGAAACAAAGAATATCACTACTGTATAAACAAAAAGTTTGAGAGTAAGCATTACATAATCTCCAAGATTTTTTTTTAAGGAATAGATTACCTGTTAGAATCGAAGGTTCATAATATAAAAATATAAAAGTTCTCTGCTTTTACCCATTTTTTTAATTTTTTGGAATTAATACATAATTTAATTTAGCAGGTAGAGTACTAAAGATTTCATCGAAAACTTACAGCAGCTTGCCAAACAAAGGCTAATAGAAAAAAGAATAGAGGTATGACAGGCATAACATCCACGATTGGGTTGAAAATAGCATAAGCTTCGGGCAATTTGGCAAAGAAAAAACTAGTAGTCGGATAAAGAACAGAATTAAAACAGATACAGGTTAAACTAAGTATATTAGGCATAACAAGCATTTCATTCTTGTAGAGTAAATAATTGGATTTTGATTGAGTTATTTTTCTAAGGGAAATAAGGAAAAGGCAGATTCTAAATCTTTTTTCTTCGGACTTTCCCAAACACAAAATACCTCCTTGTATTTGCACTCTCAAATGAGAGTGGAATAAATTCGACTTTCATATAATATCTTAATAGAATTCCATGTAATGATCAATGCATTTTTTTGATTCTATATTATCTGTATGTCTAGAATACTAGCAAGAGAATATCCCTCATTTTTTATGTAATTGAAATGGGATTGACGAATAACAAATAAACATAATACTGTTTATTAGTGTCGCATAAAACCCGAAATGGGGCGTGGCCAAGTGGTAAGGCAGCGGGTTTTGGTCCCGTTACTCGGAGGTTCGAATCCTTCCGTCCCAGATTGTTTTGGATAATACTCTACATGAGACAAAAGTTTATTAAAGAGAATCATGATATCTTATGAACTCTTAGATTAAATGCATTTCTAAGCATTCATTTTCTTTCTCAGAAAACATAATCAAGTCTTAAGTCCAGTCAAATTGAATATCTTTATTTTATGAAAAAATTGTGTCTATCAGGCACATTCAGGATATGCCTACGCTATTTACTTAGTCATATTTTTTTCTTACTTTTTTTTTGTATTCGAGCCGAAAAAGTATGGAAGTACGAGAATTCTATAACTACCAAAAACTTTCAATCTTTTCATTGGAAAACTTTTTTTAGTTAATAGTTCATTTTTTTTGTTACGTAAAAAATATATTGCTAATCTAATTCTAATATAGTAATTAAATTAATTAAACTTTTTTGGAGGTTGATAGTTTATTTATTGGGTAAGAGTTGATCCTTCTCTTCTACACTTTAAAATTGATGATCTCGAGCTATCCGTTGAGAATGGAAATTTAATAATAAATAAGTCTTAAACAAACCTGTTTAGTCGTCTTTTTCGAACTATGTTTCATTCATATGATAGAATATGGGTTTAAATAAATCGGATCTTTGTGGGGGCTTCCCCGATAAATACTTAACTTTCTTTTATCCATATTGCTCCATAGATAGCAAGTTTGAATTAGTATACACAAAACTAAACCAATGACTATTCATGATTCCATCCATATTGGATTAATTCTCTATACCACTTTGCAATGAAAAGAGGAATGTTTGTTATGGTAAAACTTCGTTTAAAACGATGTGGTAGAAAGCAACGTGCGACTTGAAGGACATGATCGATTGTGGATTTTGCTATCCACCATTTTCTATAGTAATTAAAATGCTCTTGGCTCGACATAGTCTGTTCTATTCGTCCCGAACCAAATTTGCGCTGGGTTGTTTATTTTTAAGTAAATAGTACACAATGGAGCTCGAGAGGATAGAATTGATTTTTTATCAAGGGAAAGGATCTAGGGTTAGTGAAAACTAATAAATTAGGCCAACTTTGTCAGTCTATCCTTAATATAGAAATAGAGAGGTTAAAATAAGAAGAAAGCCCCATTTTGGAAGATAGGGAAAACTCTTTCAATTAAAAGTATATCAGAATAAATATAAATCCTCCTTATTTGATTTCTATAGAAGAGGGAGATTATCGAAGGAAATAAGAAAAAAGGGTATGTTGCTACTCTTTTGAAAGAAAAAAGAATAGGAATTCCCGAAGTAATGTCTAAACCCAAGGATTTCACAAATCAAAGATAAAGGATTCCAGAACAAGTAAACACAATTTTCAATTGTCTCAACAACAGAATTGGATAAGAATAAGGAATAAAAGTCAATTCGTTCGAAATGAGACAACGAGAAGAGTTTAGAGACGACTCAAAAATTTTCGAAGGATTTAGCCTTTGAAGTCTGTCAGTCAAAATTAGCCAACTTGAGTCATGAGTATAAATGAAATTTGTTTTTTCTGTAAGTAAATTAATGCACGTAATAGTCTTATTTCTATTATTATAGACAGAAATTCGAATCATTTTCTCGAGCCGTATGAGGAGAAAACCTCCTATACGTTTCTAGGGGGGGGCGTTGTTTATCTACATCTATCCCAATAAGCTGTCTATCGAATCGTTGCAATTGATGTTCGATCTCGAAGAGAAGGAAGAGATCTTCGAAAAGTAGGTTTTTATGATCCGATAAAGAATCAAACTTGTTTAAATGTTCCAGCTATTCTGTATTTCCTTGAAAAGGGTGCTCAACCGACAAGAACTGTTTATGATATTTTAAGGAAGGCAGAATTATTTAAAGAAAAAGAAGGAATTTTGAGTGAATTGAAGAACTAAAGGAATAAAAAAGTAGGAGAAGATCACTAGTATTCCTCGTTCTCTAATTATTTAGACACAATTTACCTCTTTCTTAGTCCTATTTGGATTTATGTCGTGCCAATCCAACATAAGCCCCTATTTTATTTACTTTTTCTATCTAATTTTTTTTCTGATCATTCTATTTCCATTGACAAAGGTCTATTGAACAAATAGAATTTGTAGATAGATAGGTCTCTTTAATCCTCACTCCATATTCGATTTTTCTGCCTACACTTCGCTCAAATGATAAGGGTGTCTCTCTTGCATGTATTTTCATACAATATTTTATTTTCTTTAAACTAAAAATCGCTAAAAGAAGGAGCATTTTGCCATCGTGATTGGAGTCGCTCTAACCTTAGTGGAATTTAACCAGACCTGTTCATTTTGCCAGTTGAGTGTTTTTCATGGTCGATAAAATCTTTCTTTTGATGTCTTGCTAGTTCAATGTTTTGACAGAAGCGCCCGGTGTAATTCCATTGATTTTTTGATTTCGATCGTATCTAAGATCTTTTTTTATCTGGGTTGCTAACTCAATGGTAGAGTACTCGGCTTTTAAGTGCGACTATGATCTTTTACACATTTGGATGGAGCAACAAATTCGTCCAGACTCTTGGTAGAGTCTATAAGACCACGACTGATCCTCAAGGGTAATGAATGGAAAAAATAGCATGTCGTAATAAAATCAATTTATTTTTTTGAATCGAATAAAAATTACGATTTTCTGGGTCTAGTGAATAAATGGATAGAGCCTAGCTCCAATTCTGGTAAAATAAAAAGCAACGAGCTTAACTTCCTAATTGGAATAATTCCCCGCTCTAATTAGACGTTAAAAATAGATTAGTGCCGGATGCGGGGAAAGGTTGGGTTTTCCTATGAGTGGACCCTTTTTTTTCTTTTTTTTTTTAGAAATCCTAATTATTCTTGATTATGGATTGAATGTGTAAAAGAAGCAGTATATTGATAAAGGGGCTCCATTCCAAAGTCAAAAGAGCGATTGGCCTGCAAAAATAAAAAATTTATTCTGTTCTCTTTTGTAATTTAGAACAAACATAAACTAATTGTGTAGAAAAGGAGCGGAAAAAGATCTGTGGATTAGACTCCCTTTCTTTCCAGGGTTTGGATTAAAAAATCCAACACCCTGTTCTGACCATATTGCACTATGTATCATCATTCGATAAACCGAGAAATGCTTCTTCTCTCTGATTCAAGTAGAAATACAAATGGAAAAATTCGAAGGGTATTCAGAAAAACATAAATCTCGTCAACAATACTTTGTCTACCCACTTCTCTTTCAGGAGTATATTTATGCATTTGCCCATGATTATGGATTAAATGATTCCGAACCTGTGGAAATTGTTAGTTGTAATAACAAGAAATTTAGTTCACTACTTGTGAAACGTTTAATTACTCGAATGTATCAGCAGAATTTTTGGATTAACTCGGTTAATCACCCTAACCAAGATCGATTGTTGGATTACAAAATTGGTTTTTATTCTGAGTTTTATTCTCAGATTCTACCTGAGGGGTTTTCGATCGTTGTCGAAATCCCATTCTCGCTCCAAGAATTATCTTGTCCGAAAGAAAAAGAAATACCAAAGTTTCAGAATTTACGCTCTATTCATTCAATATTTCCCTTTTTAGAAGACAAATTTTTGCATTTGGATTATCTTTCACATATAGAAATACCCTATCCTATCCATTTGGAAATCTTGGTGCAACTCCTTCAATACCGTATCCAAGATGTTCCGTCTTTGCATTTATTGCGATTCTTTCTCAACTACTATTCAAATTGGAATAGTTTTATTACTTCAATGAAATCTATTTTTCTTTTTAAAAAAGAAAATAAAAGACTATTTCGATTCTTATATAATTCTTATGTATCAGAATATGAATTTTTCTTGGTGTTTCTTCGTAAACAATCTTCTTGCTTACCATTATCATCTTCT